TATAAAGTAAGCTAAACAAAGCTAGTGGGTTCATACCCCAAATATGATTAATATCCTTTATAAATAAAACTTTCCAAATTTATTTTAATATGATCACTAAGAATGTCCATTATAATTGCTCTTTCTTCCTCATCTTTTTTTTTTACATGAATAGCACTAGAAATCAATATAATAAGTTTTATCCCATTAATAAATTCAAAAACTGCCATCTCAACAAATAGAATACTTCTTTATTTAATTATTCAATCAACAGCCTCCTCTCTTTTCCTCCTTAGAATTACTATCCTTAATTTAAATTCTAACTTCAACTTTATCAAAATATCATTCATTATAACCTGTTCCCTACTAATCAAGGTGGGAGCTGCTCCTTTCCATTACTGATTCCCTTTAATTAGAGAAGGAATAAGATATAGCTCCCTATTTGTCCTTTCAACCATTCAAAAAATTATCCCCCTTTATATCCTTAGAATAAATTCAAACTATTTAATTTTAATTTCAATTATTCTAAGCTCATTAATTGGCTCAACCGGAGGATTCAATCAAACCTCATTTCGAAAAATTCTTGCATTTTCATCAATTACCCACATTGCTTGGATATTAACTTTAATCTTCCTAAATAGAAATTTATGAATAGTATATTTAGCAATTTACACAGTTATTTTACTAACAATTATACATATTCTTTATACCAACAGAATTAATTGAACAAACCAAATCAGAATAATCAAAAAAGAAGCAACATTCAGCCTACTAATTTCCTTTCTATCACTGGGAGGTATGCCTCCCCTTATTGGCTTTTCTATAAAATGACTAACACTAAAAATTATTATACTTTACACTGCCCTCCTCTCAATCCCATTAATTCTGTCATCCCTAATTAACTTATTTTTTTATACACGAGCAATTTATCCTTTCCTATTAAAAAATTTTCCAAGAAACAAATGAAATTTCTCTTACACTTATGACACCGCTCCGCTTCTAATAACCCAAATCTTCCCAATTTTCATTCTAATTCCCTTCCTTTAAGACTTTAAGTTAAAAAAACTGTATACCTTCAAAGTATAATATAATATAATTATTAAGTCTTAGACTAAACATCCTCTTTAAATTTGCAATTTAATATATATAAACTTAAGACCAACAGTAAAAGAAAACTTCATAAATAAATTTACAATTTATCACCTTAAATCAGCCATTTTACCGCGATGACTATATTCCACTAACCATAAAGACATTGGCACTATATATCTAATATTTGGCGCTTGATCAATAATAATTGGGATATCCTTAAGCATTTTAATTCGAGCAGAATTAGGACAGCCAGGATCCTTAATTGGAGATGACCAAATTTATAACGTAATCGTTACCTCCCACGCCTTCATTATAATTTTCTTTATAGTAATACCAATTATAATCGGCGGATTCGGAAACTGACTTATTCCCATCATACTAGGAACCCCAGACATAGCCTTTCCTCGAATAAATAATATAAGTTTTTGGTTACTCCCTCCTTCCCTATTACTCCTTTTATCCTCCTCAATAGTTGAAAGAGGTGCAGGAACAGGATGAACCGTATACCCTCCTCTAGCTTCTAACATTTCCCATTCCGGCATATCTGTAGATTTAGCCATTTTCAGCCTTCACTTGGCTGGAGTCTCCTCCATTCTAGGCTCAATTAACTTTATTACAACCATTATAAACATACGACCTAAAGGAATAACAATAGAACGAATCCCCCTATTCCTTTGATCAGTATTTGTAACAACAATCCTTCTTCTTCTCTCCCTCCCTGTCCTAGCAGGAGCAATCACCATACTTTTAACTGATCGAAATTTTAACACAACATTTTTCGACCCAGCCGGAGGGGGAGACCCAATCTTGTACCAACACTTATTTTGATTCTTCGGACACCCTGAAGTCTATATCTTAATTCTCCCCGGTTTTGGTATAATCTCACACGTTATTTGCTTCCAAACCGGGAAGAAGGAACCTTTCGGAACCTTAGGAATAATTTACGCCATAGTGGCAATTGGACTGCTAGGGTTTATTGTATGAGCCCATCACATATTCACAGTAGGAATAGATGTTGATACTCGAGCATACTTCACTGCAGCAACAATAATTATTGCTGTGCCAACAGGCATCAAAATCTTCAGCTGACTCGCCACTTTACATGGAGTCCACATCCAATATGACACTCCCTTACTATGATCATTAGGCTTTGTTTTCCTATTTACAATTGGCGGATTAACAGGTATTATCTTAGCTAATTCTTCAATCGACATTATTCTTCACGACACTTATTACGTAGTAGCACATTTCCACTACGTCTTATCAATGGGAGCAGTATTCGCAATTTTAGCAGGCATCACTCACTGATTCCCAATATTTTTCGGTCTAACTTTTAATACCTTTCTCCTAAAAATCCACTTCTTTTCAATATTCATCGGAGTTAACATAACATTCTTCCCCCAACACTTCCTAGGCTTAAGAGGAATACCTCGACGTTATTCTGACTACCCAGACTTCTTCACCAAATGAAATATTATCTCATCAATAGGATCTATCTTATCCTTCATCAGAGTTCTTATCTTCATCTTTATTTTATGAGAAGCCTTAATTTTAAATCGTCAAACCTTAAGATCCCATTTTCCAACATCCTCAATTGAATGACAATTAAACTACCCACCATCCGAACATACATTCAATCAAATCAATATTTTAATTAAATAGCTAATGATAACCTGAGCCAACATATCATTCCCTAACAGAAATTCACCTATTATAGAACAATTAATCTTCTTTCATGACCACTCCATAACAGTTATTGTACTAATTACTTTTATTACTCTATATATAATCTCCAACATCATCCTAAACAACCTAACCTCTCGGTTTATAATAGAAGGACAAGAAATTGAAACCCTATGAACCATTATTCCAGCTATCATTCTTATTTACATTGCCCTTCCTTCCCTTCGTTTATTATACCTAATAGAAGAATCATTTTACCCATCAATTTCAGTAAAAGTTACAGGACACCAATGATACTGATCATATGAATACCCTGACTTCAACATCGAATTTGATTCCTTTATAGTCCCAACTGACTCACTTAATTCTTCCTCATTCCGTCTCCTAGATGTAGATAACCGCTTAGTAATTCCCTTTAATACAAACACACGAATAATAATTACATCAGCCGATGTCATCCATTCATGAACAATGCCAACTCTAGGAGTTAAAATAGATGCAGTCCCAGGTCGTTTAAACCAAATTTCCTCTATCGCCCTCCGACCAGGACTTTATTTTGGACAATGCTCTGAAATCTGTGGAGCAAACCATAGATTCATACCTATCTCCATAGAAATCACATCTTTAAACAATTTCTTAAACTGAGTAAAAACTTTTTCATTGAATGGCTGAAGTGAAAGCAATGGTCTCTTAAACCACATTATAGTAAACAAATACTTTCAATGGAAAAACTAGTTAAAAAATAACGTAAGATTGTCATTCTTAAATTACCTTAGTGTTTTTTAATCCCTCAACTATACCCTATAAATTGAACACTTCTAACTTTATTCTTCCTGCTTATAATTATTATAACAATAATCATCTTCTATTTCTGTAAACATCCCTCGTTTGGCTTCAAACAGATTAAAAAAAATAACTTTTACAAAACCTGAAAATGATAACAAACTTATTCTCAATTTTCGACCCAGCCACCACAAAAAATCTATCACTCAACTGATTAGCTATTTTAAACCCTCTTATCTTAATACCACTCATGTATTGAGTAATTCCTTCACGACCACATTTTTTTTGAAATAAAATCTCCTTTTCTTTACTTTCAGAGCTTCAAACTCTTTTTTCTTCAAACAAAAAAATTTTTATCTTCATTTTCATTTCTTTATTTTGATTCATTCTATCTTGCAACTTCATAGGCCTCCTACCTTATGTATTCACCCCGACAAGTCATATTAACCTAACTTCATTCATATCTATTTCCATATGAACAACCCTTATACTATACGGATGAGTCATGCAAACCAACCACATATTTACCCATCTAGTTCCAACCGGAACTCCTATATTCCTTTCTGTTTTCATAGTATGTATTGAAACCATTAGAAACATAATCCGCCCTCTCACTTTATCCGTTCGTCTAACAGCTAATATGATCTCTGGACATCTCCTTTTATGCCTCCTTAGAAATATTATAGAATCAACACCTATTATAAATCCCGTCATCATACCCGTAATAATTGCCCTACTTTTCCTTGAGACAGCCGTTGCTGTCATTCAAAGATACGTATTTATTACACTAACTTCACTCTATTTAAATGAGCTTAACTAATGTCAATTCAACCCTTCCATATCGTCGACAAAAGCCCTTGACCCTTAACAGGATCAATTGCTGCACTTTCATTTATAACAGGAATGCTTAATCTTATGCACTTTAAAAATACATCAATCCTTTACTTAGCTACCTTTATGACTATCATAACTATAATTCAATGATGACGAGACATTTGCCGTGAAGCATCCTTCCAAGGAAATCACACAAAAATTGTTCTTCTTAACATAAAATGAGGCATAATAATATTTATCATCTCAGAAGTTTTCTTCTTTGTCTCCTTCTTCTGAGCTTTTTTCCATAGAAGCCTTTCACCAAATGTTGAAATTGGGTCCCAGTGACCCCCAATAGGGATCATCCCCTTTAACCCCTTCAGAATCCCTCTTCTAAACACAACAATTCTTCTCTCATCAGGAATCTCAGTTACTTGAACACACCACAGCATTTTATGCAAAAACTATAATGAAAGAATCAACTCTCTTATTATCACCATTACTTTAGGGTGCTTATTCACAACCCTTCAAGCATGAGAATACATTCAGGCCCCATTCTCCATCTCAGACTCAATTTACGGATCAACATTCTTTATAGCAACTGGATTCCATGGCCTACACGTCATAATTGGAACAACATTCTTAACTATTATACTTATTCGAATTCATTTAAGTCAAATATCCCAAAGCCACCACTTCGGATTTGAAGCAGCAGCTTGATATTGACACTTTGTTGACGTAGTATGACTCTTCCTTTACACCTTCGTTTACTGATGAACATACTAATTTTATTAGTATAAACAGTACATCTAATTTCCAATTAGAAAGTTTATTTTTAAATAAAATAATTAAATATTTAACAATCGCTTTATTCCTGTCTATTATAATTGCTCTTTTAGGAAATACCCTTAAAAAAAAAATCTTTTTAAAAAAAGAAAAATTTTCCCCTTTTGAATGTGGATTTGACCCTTTTTCCTCATCACGAAAACCTTTTTCCCTACGATTTTTCATAATCGCTATTATTTTCCTTATTTTCGACATTGAAATTGTTATCCTACTCCCATTCCCAATCTTCACCAATTTATTTAGCACATACACTATTCTAAAAATAATAACCATCATTATTATCATCCTAATCGGCCTATTATACGAATGAAAAAATGGCATAATCCAATGATTATAAAAGAATAGTATTTAAATTTTATAAAATCTAATTTGCAATTAGAAATTGCTTTGCCTATTCTGAAACAAGAATGAAGCAAAATTTGCAATCAGTTTCGGCCTGACCTTAGGATCTCCCATTCTTATTAATAGAAGCCAAAAAGAGGCTATTCACTGTTAATGAATAAATTGATTTTTCCTATTAAGGCTAACTTCAAGGCTGCTAACCTTAAAATAATGTATTCATTTGGCCTTTATTTTTATAGTGTATTCTTTAACACATAGCATTTTCATTGCTAAAAAGCAAAGCTAAAAATATTTTTGACTGCATATCTTAATATTTTCAATATTATATTTTAATTAAACTACAAAAATAAAATAATAAAAGCATACATACTAAAAAGAAAAACAATAAATTTTTAACACTAATCATCTGGACCCACTGAACAATAATTCTTAAAAATGAATTCAATTTATAAAGCCCTTGAGGCCCAATTTCTTCCAACCACCCATTGTCCTCCTTATACAAAAAAAAACCTATTTTTAAAGTTTTTACTGTTGCCCCTCCTGACACCATCGATAAAAACCACATTCTTCCCAAAAAAAAATTTAATTTTTTTAAATTTATTAAACCAATTTTACCTAAGTAAAGCACACTTACCCCTCAACAGCCTAAAAAAACAATTAAAACATTAATCAATTTGACTGGAAAAGAAATAATATATGAGCCATCTTCAAAAACTAAAATTCATCTCAACATCGATCCAAACACTAATACTAAAACTCCTATAATAAAAATAGGAATCCCTATTCAATTAGATCAATGATAACTAAAATCAACTATCTTAACTCCACTTTTCCACATTGAATAAAACATTACCCGTAATGAATATATGACAGTAAAAACCGTAGCTAAAATCATCAAATAAATTACAACTCAGTTACTTTCTATAAAATAAATGTACTCCAAAATTATGTCCTTTGAATAAAACCCACTTAAAAAAGGAACCCCAAACAAGGACATATTTGCCAAGCAAAAAGCCCCTCTGATCATCGGGCTAGTCAAAAAAAAAATCCCCATAAAACGAATATCCTGATGTCCTAAACTTCTATGGATCATAAATCCTGCACATAAAAATAACATAGCTTTAAACAACGCATGGGTTAACAAATGAAAAAAAGCCAAATCCACCTTTCCTAAAGATAAAATTACTATTATCAAGCCTAACTGTCTAAGAGTAGATAAAGCAATAATTTTTTTTAAATCAGTTTCCAATATTGCCCCAATACCTGATATAACTATAGTTAATAAAGCCAGATACAATAAAAACTTACAAAAATGAGATACGCTAAATAGCAAATTTAAACGAATTAAAAGATAAACCCCCGCTGTCACCAATGTAGAGGAATGAACCAGAGAAGACACTGGAGTTGGAGCTGCCATTGCAGCTGGCAATCATGCCGAAAAAGGAATCTGAGCTCTCTTAGTCATCCCAGCAATAATTAATATAAACCCAGTCACATAAAACATCCCCTTAAATACAAAAAAATCATAACTACCGAAATTTAACACCAAAATCAAACTTAATAAAATAAAAACATCCCCCACTCGATTTATCATAACAGTAATCATCCCTGCTCTATCCGACTTATAATTCTGGTAATAAATTACCAAACAATAAGATACTAAACCTAGCCCATCTCAACCCAAAAGAATCATTAATAAATTAGGTCTAACAATTATTAAAACCATAGACCCCACAAACAGTAAGACCATATAGCAAAAATAATTTTTTGTTTTCTCAAAAAACATATAATCATGACTATAAATAATTACTATTCTTGAAATAAACATAACAACTCTTGCAAATAATAAACTAATCCAATCAAACAAAAAATAAAATTTAATTTCAAAATTTCCTAAAACCACCGCATAGTACTCAAACACATTAATTTTAAAACTTATTAAAAACCAAACTCCATAAATAAAAAACAATAAACTAAAAATCATCAGCAAAACCCCTCAGATTAAAAAAATTATCTAATGAATTATCCTCTTTAAATCCACAATTTAATATTTTAAATAAACTAATTAGATAAATCCACATAAAAAACAACTCCATTTTCAGTCCTCAAATTACTAAGGGTACAAAATGTAACAATATCAAAAGAATTTCACGAATAGAAATCAAATTTCTACTATATAGAATTCAACCCCTCCCATGATTTAAATATCTATATATATATAAAGAATAGCCTGCTCTCAAAAAAGAAATTACACCCAAAGGAATTGCCCCCACTAAGCTTCATTTCATTACACTTCCCAATAAAAAAACTTCCCCACCTAAATTTAGTGAAGGTGGGGCAGACAAATTAACAATTCTAAATAAAAATCACCACACTGAAAAAAAAGGAAAAATATGCCCTACCCCTTTTAACAACACTATGCTACGTGTAAAAAATCGTTCATAATAAATATTAGCTAAGCAAAACAAACCAGACGAACAAAGACCATGTCCAACTATTATCATTATATTACCATATGCCCCTCAATGTGATATTCTGATAACCCCACCTAAACCAAGACCTATATGACATACAGACGAATAAGCAATTAAAGACTTAACATCAACCTGACATAAACAAATAAAAGCAACATAAACCCCACCTAACAATGTAATTCTTATAATAATATAACCATAACTTAATAAAGCCTCCAAAAAAAAAAACTTAACACGAAATAAACCGTAAATACCCAACTTTAACAACACCCCAGCTAAAATCATTGACCCTGCTACAGGAGCCTCAACATGAGCCTTAGGGAGCCACATATGAACTAAAAACATGGGCATTTTAACCAAAAACCCAACAATCCCCATCAAAAAAAAAATAAAACTTAAATTAAAGTTTATTCAACCTAAATAAATAATACTTAAATTATTCCTCATATACAAAAAAAAAAGAAACAATGGTAAGGATCCAAAAAGAGTATAAAATAACATATAAACTCCAGCCTGAAGCCGCTCAGATTGTCTTCCCCACCCCAAAATCATTATAATAATTGGAATTAAAACACTTTCAAAAAATAAATAAAAACCTATTAAATTTAATACAGAAAAGCAAAATACTAATAATACACTCATTATAATAATATAAAATCTAAACATTTTTTCATAATAAATTTTTAAATTTATACTGGCTAAATACATTAAAACTCTCACTCACAATGCTAACTCAATTAGCAAAAAACTTATTAAATCTATTCCTAATCACTCACCAACAAATAAAAAACGTCTAGACCAATCAACCTTCAAAAACAAAAAGAAAACAAAGCAAATAAATAAAAAACAAATCTCAAGGAAAGAAAAATACATGAATAATCAAAGAATCCAAAACATTCTAAATAATAAACTTAACATTTTAAAAAACTCATTCTATTAATCCTATCATTTCCATAAAAATAAACTCCTATTACCAACACACTCAACCCCAGCCCTGCCTCACACACAACAAAAATTATAAAAACAAGTAAATTTCTAAAAAATAAAGAAAATCCCATTAGTACCAACATATTAAAAAAAACTCCAAGATATATAAACTCCAAACATAGCAAAAAAATTAAAAGATGTTTTCAATTCATTAAAATTCCCAAAAATCCAACCACAAATACTAAAGTCCCAACTATTAACATTAGATAAGTTATAATAGTTTAAAAAAAACAAAGGTTTTGTAAACCTAAAATGAAATTTCTTATAACTTCAGAAAAGATTTCTCATCTTAAATCCCCAAAATTTAAATATTACCTATACTATTTTCTGATATAAAACTAATACTATTCATCTCACTAGCATTTATCTCCATACCTCACCCAATTTCAATATTAATCATCATAATTATGATAACCGTTTACATCAACATCTTAATATATATAATAATAAAACATACCTGATTCATCCTCATTATCACCCTTCTTATGCTAGGAGGATTATTAGTCATCTTCATATACATTACAAGACTAACTCCTAATAAAAAGTTCTATCTAAAAAAATACTTTTTCGTTAGAATCCCCATCTTTTATATAATAAAAATAAATAACCTATCATGGTTATCTCTTAACAACACACAAACCATAAAAGTTCTTTCTTCTCCTTCAATTCTAATCTTTATACTAATTTATTTAATAATCACACTAATAGCTATCATAAGACTAATCAAATCATCCTTAGCTCCACTAAAAGCAAACTAATGTTAATTCGAAAATCTCACCCTATCCTTAAAATCATTAACTCAACTTTAATTGACCTTCCAGCGCCATCAAATATCACCTACATATGAAATTTTGGGTCCTTATTAAGCCTTTGTCTCATAATTCAAATCTTAACAGGAATTTTTCTAGCAATACACTTCTCAAGTGACATTACAATAGCTTTTGCTAGAGTCTCCCATATTTCACGAGACGTAAATATAGGTTGATTAATCCGAGCCACTCACGCCAATACGGCCTCTTTCTTTTTCATCTTCCTTTATCTTCACGTGGCCCGAGGACTATATTTTTCCTCCTTCACTTTAAAAGGCCCTTGATTATCCGGAACTTTAATCATCCTAATTTTAATAGCAACAGCATTTTTAGGTTACGTCCTCCCTTGAGGCCAAATATCATTCTGAGGGGCAACAGTAATCACCAATCTCCTTTCAGCCATCCCATATATCGGAATTAACATTACCCAATGAATCTGAGGAGGTTTCTCAGTTGACAATCCAACCTTAACCCGATTCTTCACTCTTCACTTTCTATTCCCATTTATCTTATTAATAATAGTTGTCATTCATATCACCCTCCTCCATGAAACAGGCTCATCAAACCCCCTAGGAATCCCAATAAATATTGATAAAATCCCCTTTCACCCTTACTTCTCCTGAAAAGATATTTTAGGCATTATCCTAGCAATAACCATTATAACCACAATCATCCTAATTTACCCCTTTATATTCTCAGACCCAGAAAACTTTTTAATAGCAAATCCACTAATCACTCCCCCCCACATCCAACCAGAGTGATATTTCCTTTTTGCCTACGCAATCCTACGATCCATTCCTAACAAACTAGGGGGCGTTATTGCCTTAGTCATATCTATTTTCATTATCGCCTCCCTATCCTTCTCCACCAGACCCAAATTCAAGCCAAATTCTATAAACCCCCTAAAAAAAATAATTTTCTGAATCTTCATAAATGTATTTATCCTACTAACATTCATCGGCGCCTGCCCAGTAGAGCCTCCATTTATTATAGCCGGACAAATCTTAACCGTAGTATACTTCTCTTTCTTTATCATTATCCCAATTCTAAAATAACATTTTAACTATATAAAGTATGTATTTTGAAAATACAAAAAAGATTTCTATCTAAATGTTTTTCTAAAACTGATACAAATAAAACTAAAAAAAACTACTTTAACAAGAAACAAAACATACAAAATAAAAATTCTAGAAGGCAAAATTATCTTTCAAGCTATTAATATTAACATATCATACCGATAACGAACAAAAGTCGCTCGAACAATTAAAAATAAATACATAATTATTAACGTAAACAATCTCATAAAGCCTATCCCTCCGAAAAACAAGCCAGAGCTCAATATTCTCATAAAAATAATATTACCATACTCTGACATAAACAAAATAGCAAAACCATACGAACCATACTCGATATTAAAACCAGATACTAGCTCAGACTCCCCCTCAGATAAATCAAAAGGACTACGATTTGTCTCCGCTAATAAAGACACAATTCACATTAAAAATAATCTACCTATTCCCCAAATTACTCAATACCCATTTTGAAACTTCAAGATTTCCAACAATCTATATCTCCCAGAAAAAAAAACAATTCTTATTAAAATAATAGCCAAACTAACCTCATAAGAGATAACCTGCGCTAACCCCCGAAAAGAGCCCAATAATGCATATTTAGAATTTGAAAACCAACCACCTCCTAAAATCACATAAACACCTAAACTAGAAATACACAAAAAATAAACCAATCCATATTCCATCTCTACCCCCCCTTGAAGTCAAAAAAAAAGCACTCAAAATATTAATATCAAAAACAACGAAAATACAGGAACAATTATATACATGTATAAATTCATAAACTTCATAAAGTTACTCTCTTTCCCAAACAATTTAATTACATCAGAAAAAGGTTGAAAAATCCCCAAAAACCCAACCTTATTTGGTCCCTTACGCAAATGAACATATCCTAAAACCCTTCGCTCTATTAAGGTAAAAAAAGCCACTCTAACTAAAACCATCGCCAACAACAACACATATATAAACAAAACCACTATTAAAGGAATACTCATATAGGAAGCTTAAATTCCTTGCACTACTCTGCCACTTTAACATCAAGTGGCATAAGCCATTTTCAAATTCTAAATTTGATACAATTAATCTGCCAACTTAATATTTAATATCAAAACTTCCTCCCTAAAATAAACAATTTAAATTAACAATTCCTTTCGTACTATGAAAATTTCTAAATTATATTTAGATAGAAACCAACCTGGCTCACGCCGGTCTGAACTCAGATCATGTAGGACTTTAAAAGTTGAGCAAACTTCTCCTTATAACTTCTTCATCATAAAAGAATCCTAATCCAACATCGAGGTCGCAAACTATTTTATCTATATGAACTATCCAAAATAATAACGCTGTTATCCCTAGAGTATTTTTATCAAAAAATCACTACTAATGGAACTTTTTACTAAAAAATTTTAAAGATTAATAATCTTTAAAAATCACCCCAATCAACTAAAAAATAAATTTCTAATAATCTTAAAAATAATTAAAAATTTCCTTTTAAAAAAATTCATAGGGTCTTCTTGTCCCAAAAATTTATAAAAACTTTTTCATTTTCAAATTAACTTCTAATATAAAAAAAAAGAAAGTCTCTCCTTGTTAAACCATTCTCTTAGCACCCATTTAAAGCCTTATTTCAATACCTTCGTATAGTCATAATACCACAGCAATTTACTTTAGCATTGAGCAGATCCTACATTTCATTAAAACAAAATACAATGTTTTTGATAAACATTCAAGAACATAATTTGCCGAGTTCCTATTTTTTTTAATTATTAAACACTACACATCAAATCCTCCAAAAAACTATAATTATACTAATCTTAACATTAAAACTTTTAAATAACGTTAAATAAAATAAAAATTAAAATAAATGACCCTTAAAATTAGACTATTTTATAACAAACACAAGTAAATTTTAAACCTCTAATCCTTCACAATTTAATATATATTAAATTTTTAAGCTTATCCCTAAAAATAAAAACTATAAACAATCTATAAATATTATTATTTATAATAAGTATTTAACTTTAATTTTATAACCAGATATCCTACTTTTCGAATAAAATTTCATTTCTATAAAAATATTTTTCCAAAATTTAAAACTCTTAGAATTATATTCAATAGCTCAAAATAATTCGGGAATTCAATAAATATTAATTTTATAATTAAACCCTGATACAAAAGGTACAAAACGCTTTACTTTTTAATAAAAAATTTTTAAATTTTTCAACTTTCCCTCACAGTACTGTCAACTATCGCAACCCCAAATCCTCTTTAAAAATAAAAAGAAAAAAACCTAATAGATAGATAATTAGCAAATAAAAATTTATCAAGATGGCCACAAAGCACTTTTTCATTGTAAATGAAATATCAAAAATGATCACATCTCAAAAAGCACCTTCCGGTACTTTTACTTTGTTACGACTTATCTCACAAGTGAGAGTGACGGGCGATATGTGCATACTTCAGAGCTTTTTTCAATTAAACATTATAATTCTAACTTACTATTAAATCCTAGAAAAAAATTTCATACTCTTTAAATACTAATCATTGTAATTTATTTCATCCTTAATTTTTTGCTGCATTTTGACCTAACATTTTTAAAAAAAATTAATTTCAATAATAACTAACCAATATTACTTAATGATAGCGATATACAAACCGACTTAACTAAATTAAGTAAGATTTTTGTGTCATATCAATTACAGAATAAATTCCTCTAAAAAGCTTAAAGTACCGCCAAAATCTTTAGATTTTATCTAACTAAAACCACTACCAATCTCTTATTTATAATAATAGGGTATCTAATCCTAGTCTTTTAACATAAACTTCTAAAATCCAAACATTCTATTTAAAATAAAAATTTCACCTTACTATTATTCTTCCATTCAAAAAAATTTTCCCTATAAAAAAATTTTTTTTGCCCCGCCTGCATAACCGCGGCGGCTGGCACAGGCTTCGCCAGGACTTTTTAAAAACCTATTTTCATTTTTTGAAAGATTTAAATTAATCTTCTATTTCAATTTATTTAAATAAATAACATAAAGAGCTTTTAATGTAAAAGATATGTACCATATAAATATACCTTTCTCTTTTTTAGTTTTTTATCTATAACTAAAAAGAGACAAGGTATATTAAAAATTTCATTCCCGTTGCTAATTTTTATATGAAAATATGTAATTATTACAGATCTTGATGTTTACGACGGTAAACTAATAAAGGCCTTTACGATTCAAATTGTTGCCTTCTTTAATTTCTCTCTCTCTCCAGATATCTATACAATAAATGAAATTAAACAAATACTTGCTCTCCCGAGTCAAAGATTGTAATATGAAAATTAAATGTGATTTTTGGTTGATGCTCCCAATTTTCTTTAGATGTGATAATATTTAAAAATTAAAGAAAATCAATTTCACTATAATAAAATGCCTGATTAAAGGGTTATCTTGATAGGATAAATTATGTATATACATCTATACTTTTATTAATTTTGATAAAATGATTTATCTCCTTTAAACTCAAAATTTAATGTGCCATACACCAAAAATTAC